AATTGATCTCACCCCTTCTTTAATAATTTCAATTCTTCTTTGTTGAGTAATAACTTAATTTTTCAATAAAATACTTCTTGTAGAAATATAACTAGCCCGTCGTTTTTACTTATGAAAAAGAATTCCATATTAATTCATGAATTATGATACATATTCTATATATGAATATGGATATGGAAAAGGATAAAAAAGATATTTTTTTATTGGAATTGGGTTTCTTTCTCTTTTTTTTTTCATTCCTATTCTTCTTTCTATTTCTGAAAAAAGGGGGGCTTACAAAATAAAGGATTTTTTCGTTCCCAATAGTTATGTATTTAATCGGTGGATAGGAGCATACTCTGGATTGGAATCGTGCCTTGGGGAGTACTGCCTAATAATTTCTACCAACTTTAAGCCCCAATTAGTATTCTTTGTTTATATATTATGTAAAAATGTCCTTTTGGATAATTTACAGAATTTCCATTTCCATTACAAATCCGTTACATATCTTGGTGTTTCTAACCATCCACTCGTTTTTGTTCAACCCCCGTTATGATAATACATGTATCTTAATACATACAAATGATAGTGAAAACGCAATACGGTGGATCTTTTGAGCCCGCTTCAAGTCAGGATGACTAATTAACCAATCTTGGGGTAAACGGTTTCTTATGTTTATTTCCGCTTAACTCTTTAACTCTTATACATGGAAAATGAGACTCAATATTTTTACTGCGAATTTATATATTCTAAATTATCTAATTTATATATTATATATAATATAAGCTGTTTTCTTTCACTCATATAACTATTTGATTTAATTCTTCAATCCGAATAATGAATAAAAAAAATGAAGATATCTAACTTTACTCAATTCATTCCACCGCTTTCCTAGAAAGGAAGAATAGAGAAAAGTTTATGTCTATATATCAACGAATCGCACGTAGAGATATTGATAACACACATAAAGTTAATGGTATTTCATAACTAATCGATTGAGCAGCAGCTCGTAGACCACCTAAAAAGGAATATTTATTATTTGACCCGTATCCTGACATAAGAAGTCCAATGGGAGCAATACTTGAAATAGCAATCCATAAAAAAACACCAATATTGAGATCCGCTAAAACAAGGCGATAACCAAACGGAACTACTAAATAGCTTACTAAAATTGATATCACTGCTATGGATGGACCGATACTGAATAAACGAGTATCCCCTCTAGATGGAAAAAGATTTTCTTTGAAAAGAAGTTTTGTCCCATCTGCTAGAGCTTGAAGAACTCCCAAAGGACCGGCGTATTCAGGTCCAATACGTTGTTGTATTCCCGCGGATATTTCTCTTTCTAACCATACAATTACCAGTACGCCTATTGTGATTCCCAATACAAGAGTCAAAATAGGAATAAGTAACCATATAATTCCATAGACCCCTTTTAAAAATTCCAATCTAGAAAAAGAATCGATATCTTGTACTTCTGGTGTATCAATTATCATTTCAACGATCAACTTCTCCCATAATGATATCTATACTACCTAGTATTGTCATAATATCAGCCAATTTCATTCTTTTAACTAACTGAGGAAGAATTTGCAAATTGATAAAACCCGGCGGTCGAATTTTCCATCTCCAAGGAAAACCACTCCGATCCCCTATCAGAAAAACCCCCAACTCTCCTTTTGGAGCTTCGACTCTCACATAAAGTTCTTGTTTCGGCAATTCAAATGTAGGAGAAGGTTTTTTACTAATAAAGCGATATTCAAAATCATTCCATTCTGGATTCCTTTCTCTATCAAAGTATCGGGTTTCTAAATTCTCATATGGCCCCCCCGGAATTCCTTCGAGAGCCTGTTGAATAATTTTTATGGATTCCATCATTTCACCAATTCGGACTAGATAACGAGCCAACGAATCCCCTTCTTTTTGCCACTGTACTTCCCAATCAAATTCGTCATAACACTCATACTGATCAACTTTACGAAGATCCCATTGTATTCCGGACGCTCGCAGCATTGGTCCCGATAAACCCCAATTTATTACTTCCTCTCGACCAATAATGCCTACCCCCTCGACTCGTTCTAAAAAAATAGGATTGCGTGTAATAAGTTGTTGATATTCAGCAACCCTTATTAAAAAATAATCGCAGAAATCCAAACATTTATCTATCCAGCCATGAGGGAGATCAGCCGCTACCCCCCCGATCCGAAAATAATTATGCATCATTCTCATACCGGTGGCAGCTTCGAATAGATCATATACTAATTCTCTTTCTCTGAAAATATAGAAAAAGGGAGTCTGTGCACCAATATCCGCCATAAAAGGGCCGAGCCATAACAGATGAGAAGCTATACGACTCAACTCCAACATAATTATTCTGATATAGCTGGCTCTTTTAGGTACTTGAATATTTCCCAGCTGTTCCGGTCCATTTACCGTTATTGCTTCTGTGAACATAGTAGCTAAATAATCCCAACGTGTTACATAAGGTAAATATTGTATAATTGTTCGGTTTTCCGCAATTTTTTCCATCCCTCGGTGTAAATAACCCAATATTGGTTCACAGTCAATAACATCTTCACCATCTAGAGTAATGATAAGTCGAAGAACACCATGCATTGATGGGTGGTGGGGACCCATATTGACTACCATGAGGTCTTTTCTTGGAGCTGGTATATTCATAGGTTTTTCCTTAATTCATTCTTTCATGAATTGTTGAAAACGAAAAAAAGTTCATTCAAATTCAAGATCTAATAAATCAAATAATTCAAAATGCTTCTTCAAATTAACGAGTTTTTGATTCCCGAATATCCAACCGATTAATTAATTCTTTATAACCTATTCTATTTTTCTTTGACAAATAAGATAGCAGTCGTTGGCGTTTTCCCAGAATTTTACGTAGACCTCTCTGAGATAAATAGTCTTTTTTGTGTAATTGTAAATGTGAAGTAAGTCTTCGTATCCTATTGGTGAAACTAAATATTTGAAATTCAACAGAACCCCTGTTTTCTTCTTTTTCTTCTTGTGAAATAACTGAGATGAATGAATTTTTTACCATAAAATGAAACCCCCTTCTTTTTTTAAGATATTTTTATTGATAGATATCTTTATTGATCAGTAATAATAATGTCACTTGTTTTAGTTTGGTATAGACAAAAATCTTAATTTTGTTCTAATTTCGAATTTTATTAAATCAAATTAAATCAATCCGATTTTAATTTAAAAATTCGATTTGAAAGGGTATACAAAAGCATGGTTGTTTTCCGTACTCCAAAAAGATAAAACTTAGTCCTAAAATCAGAAGATTTTATTGATTCATTTCGAGATCGAATTGATATGTCATTGAATTAGTATCGTGTATCAGAATGGAATGTAAGACAATGAATGTGTGCACCTCTTTGTCGTCATAGACCCGCTACGATATGGGAAAGATAGCAAAAATATACTAGTAATGAATTTTCAATCGCGGATACATATGTATCCTTACCATACCGAAACGACTGCCGTTATTGCTATCAAACCAATAACGATTCATACAAGCTAAATCTTCTAATCGATAATTGGGCCACAGAAATAACTTTAATTTAATAAGTTTCTTTTGATATCCTTTGCTTTTATCCAAAACCTGACTGTTTACCTTATTCCCATTCCCCAATGATGAATTTTTATGCATATCATTTCTATTCCTAGAATTGAAACAAATTAGAATTCGAAATTCTCTCCGAAGTCTAGGTGATAAAAGATTTTCAGGAACAAACAAATCATAATGATTTTTATCCCTATTTCCAGTCATCTTTTTATATTTGGTAATGACTTCATCATAATTCTTATCAACATGAGTTTTTTCTCGGTATTTTTGATTAATTTTGTGTTTACTTTGATGAACCAACGAAATACCAATGGTTTGAGACATAATAAATTGCCCATCATTTTTTATAGATAGACGAATTGGTTCAATAATCAAAATTCCTCTTTTGATCAATTCTGTAAGAGTTAAATTTTTCTGAATCATCAGAATATCAAGACTCATTTCTCCCCTTTGAATAGAGGATATAGTTATTTCTCGTGGATTTATCAGTCTAAGCAGGAGACAATATACTTTGATGTTATTAAGTATTTTTTTATTTAAAATATCATCCCATCGCAATTGAAAAAGAAAATACCTTTTTAGTAAGAAATCAAACTCCGCTTTTGTATTGTTCTTGTATTGCTTTTTATTTTTATGTTTTTTCATGTCCGAGCCCGTATAATCTTCTTCAACATCTTTTTCTTGGTTTGAAAGAGCGGATTCAAAGTTTGCTTGGTCCGCGGCGGATTCTTTTTGCCCTTTATTTCGTTTTTTTAATTCAAGAGATTTTTTTTCACTGGAGGATATTGATATAAAAGGATCCTTTTTTTTATTTCCAGCGATGCTTTTGTTTTCAATATCAGTAGCGTTTTCATTTATATTAGAATCTAAAAGAAGTAATTTTATTGGTATAACCCACGGTTTTGTTTTATACAAATTATAAAATATCAAAAATTCTGGGAAGAACCAACGTTCAAGATTTGATATGGGACGATTTAGTATTTCTTCATTCATTCCCATCCAATCAAAAAAACGTTTTTGATTGGATAAGTTGATTTCTTGATCTTGATGAATTGTGAGATAAAAAAGATTTTTCTTTTTGATTTTATCAATTATTTGATAATTATTAAGCTTAGCCTTAGTAGATTTTTTATTACTGTTTGGGTCAGTATCAATATTGATCCAAGCTTCGATATCGATTTTCGTTCTAAGACAAAAATCGATAATTCTCCAATCAAAATATTTTCTATCCAGATTTTTCTCCATATCTCTAATATCATCTTGTACTAGATCCTTATTGATAGGGATAATAGGAATACCTTCCATCATATAAAAAGATTTTCGTTTATTTGTGTTGGAATTCGAAAAAACTTCTTGGTTATTTTTTACGTGTAATGGCGATTCATAAATTGAAGAGTACTTCGTATCTTCAGAATTAATAGATTTATATGCTAACCGATCATATCTATATTGTTTTTTAAAATTCTCTTTTTCGTTTAGTAATGAAGCCGTTTCAAAATTATTTTGTTTTTCGTAGTGAATAAATTTTGTTTTTTTAGAGGAGTTGCATAAATCCTTATTTTGATTCATACAGTGTTGATTGAATCGATTTCGCCATTTTTGTGGTACTAGTCTAGACCATCTAATCTGAGATATATCATATTGATAATGATTCCTTAACCAATTTGTCCATTGATTTATTCCAGAATTCTGACGATTCTTATGTCTTAATTGAGAATGAAAAAGTTCTTGTGTTCCAATAAAATAATCCTTTATTTCATTCTTAATAAAGGGGGCTGCTCCATTACATTGAAAGACAGATTTTAACTTATAAAAAGAAAAATGAATAAATTGGGTTTGTGAGAGTTTGTAAAATACATAGGCTTGTGAAAAGTGGGATAAGTCACAAAAAGTATTTGAATTCTTATTACTAATATTAGTATTATAAAGTGCCTTTTTTATAGTCGAAATAAAGTGAATTAAACTTTGATTTGTTTTATCCATTTTTTCTTGATTTGTTTCATTATTGGTAATGTATTTATTAATAATTTTTTTTATTGATTCAAGAAATGGTTGTGTATTGATCCTAGGAATATTAATGATCCACAGAAAGATATCTATGTATATCCTTTCAATGAAAAATTTCATAAAATAATGTAATTTACGTATTAGTCGAGCATTTTTTCTTTTTAATATCTGCCAAATATTTTTTTGTGATTCCAACCCTTTATCATCATCACTTATTTTGTTAGAACGAATATTTCGATCCGGAATTCGAAATCCGCCCTTTTTTTTATTTGTAATTTTTTCTATTTGGTTTATGATTGTGCTTGTTCTATCAGTTAGATCCTGCATTTTTTTTTCTGTCAATGAATAATTTGTCCAATTCCGAGGTATAGTTTCAATGGATGATGGTATAGTTTCAATGGACAATTCATCAATCATCAGATTACTGGTTATAGAATCTTTTTTAGTTTTACTCAATTCATATACTTTTCTTTTTCTCAATCCAAATAATAGAATTGGATTTATTTGTGAGAGTTCTTTTTTTATTTCTTTTAAAAAAAGAATCCTTTTAATGACCCATTTTTTTGTTTCTTTTAAAACATTTACAAACAATTTTGTTTTTTCTTTTAAAATTCTTAGAATTAGAAAGCATTTCTTTTTCAATTTTCTAATTTTTCTTTTGAGTTCTTTAAAAATGGGTTCAAAAAATGAAAGTTGTTTTCTGGGAGAATCAAAAGGGAATTCAGCTTCCATTCCAAAAATTGTTAAAAAACAAAAATCATTTTTTGAATCTTTCTTTTTCATTGGATCATTATAAGGGGCTCGTGGGTTAGATGTGTGCCAAGGTTTCAGACGAAAAGGAAATAGGATCTTAATCTGAATACCGTCTGTTAACCAGTTTTTTGGAAATTCTTTTTCTGATAATTGAACGCCATTATAGGTGCATTTAACATACATTTCTCGATTCCAATCTTTAAAATCCTCGGACCATTCGGGAAATTGAAACAATAGCATACGGGCGATATTTTTAACTATTATCAATGAAGGCAATATAATATATTTTCTAAGAATCGATTGGGTTACTAACAAAAAACCTCTTAGTACTTGAGCAAGTAAAATACTATCCCAGGCTTCCGCTATTTCTATACGTACTTTCTCCTTTCTTTTGGCTTCCTCTTTTTTATCCTCTTCCTTTTTTTTATCGCTTTCTTCTGTGGTTTTCTCTTTATAATCCGAAATTTTGAGTTCTGTGTTTGTCCACATAAAATTTCTCAAAATTAGGTTTATACGTTCGGAAATATCAAAAGAAAAAAGGGGGGATTTTTCTATTCGGTCCAAAAAGAGGGGGGAATGCGCATCTGCCTCAAAGAATTTCCAAGTAACTATTTTACGTCTTTGAGCACGCACAGAGCCTTTGATTATGTCTCGACGAAAATTCGATTGTTGTGAATAATGTATCAAAGCCACTTGGTCTGTTTGATCAGTATTATTAGTTTCTTGGGTATTACTATAAGTATCAGTATTCCGTTGGTTATCAGTAAAAATAACTATACGTTTTGCTTTTCTTGAGCGAATCTCATGATCCACTACCACACTTTCCTCGCTTTCTCCCTCCTGTTGTTCCAAATTGTTAATTAATTTGTATGACCATCGAGGGACTTTTTTTTGGATTTCTTTTAGTGCAATAGATTTTTTTTTTATTGTTTTCTCGTTGGGAAGAGTTGTATCTGCATCAAATAAAAATTTGAAAATTTTTATTCTATCTTCTGAATCAATTCTTATTTGTTCGTGTTCGGGAACTAAAAAAGGTCTTTTAAAATTGAAACTTGATTTTACAGCAAATTCATTGATTAAGTTCAATAAATAATCCATTTGCTTTGCGCATGTTTTTCTATCAAATGGATTTAGTTTCTGTTCAAATTCTAGGCGATTAATAATAAGAAGGATAC